GCTAGCGTAGCTTAACTAGAGCATAACTCTGAAGATGTTAAGGTGGACCTTAAAACGGTTCCGCAAGCACAAAGGCTTGGTCCTGACTTTACTGTCGGCTCTAGCTAGACTTACACATGCAAGTATCCGCATCCCTGTGAGAATGCCCTCCAGTCTCCCGCCCGGAGGCAAGGAGCTGGTATCAGGCACGGTTAACACCAGCCCATGACACCTTGCTTAGCCACACCCTCAAGGGACACCAGCAGTGATAAATATTAAGCTATAAGTGAAAACTTGACTTAGTTAAAGCTTAGAGGGCCGGTAAAACTCGTGCCAGCCACCGCGGTTATACGAGAGGCCCAAGTTGACAGACTACGGCGTAAAGAGTGGTTAGGGAAACTTTTAAACTAAAGCCGAACGTCCTCAAAGCTGTTTAACGCTCCCGAGTTAAGAAGATCCATTACGAAAGTAGCTTTATTCAACCTGACCCCACGAAAGCTGTGAAACAAACTGGGATTAGATACCCCACTATGCTCAGCCCTAAAATTTGATAGGCCAACTACGCCCCCTATCCGCCCGGGTACTACGAGCATCAGCTTAAAACCCAAAGGACTTGGCGGTGCTTCACATCCGTCTAGAGGAGCCTGTTCTAGAACCGATAACCCCCGTTAAACCTCACCCTCCCTTGTTAATACCGCCTATATACCGCCGTCGTCAGCCTACCCTGTGAAGGACTAGAAGTGAGCAAGATTGGTAAGACCCAAAACGTCAGGTCGAGGTGTAGTGTATGAGAGGGGAAGAAATGGGCTACATTTCCTAAATCAGGAAACACGAATAATGAACTGAAATGAGCATTAGAAGGTGGATTTAGCAGTAAGCAGTAAAACAGAGTGTTCTGCTGAAATTTGGCAATAAAGCACGCACATATCGCCCGTCACTCTCCCCGAGCTAATACAAAAGCAAATACCTAAAAAACTACATCTGCAAAGGGGAGGCAAGTCGTAACATGGTAAGCGTACCGGAAGGTGCGCTTGGAACAATCAGAGTGTAGCTTAGACAGAAAAGTATCTCCCTTACACTGAGAAGTCGCTCGTGCAAATCGAGCCACCCTGACGCTCAACAGCTAGCCCGCCCTAATAAAATCAACACCCCCCTATTAATACCCCCTAACACACTACAAACACATAAACAAAACATTTTTCCCCCCTAGTACGGGCGACGGAAAAGGGACTAGGAGCAATAGAGAAAGTACCGCAAGGGAAAGCTGAAAGAGAAATGAAACAACCCAGTAAAGCTCAGAAAAGCAGAGACAAAACCTCGTACCTTTTGCATCATGATTTAGCTAGCACACCTCGAGCAAAAAGAATTTTAGTTCGATACCCCGAAACTAGGTGAGCTACTCCAAGACAGCCTAAAAATAGGGCACCCCCATCTCTGTGGCAAAAGAGTGGGAAGATCTTTGAGTAGAGGTGACAGACCTACCGAACCTAGTAATAGCTGGTTGCCGGGGAAATGAATAGAAGTTCAGCCTCAAAAATTCTTCTCCTCAACCGTCTTTTAAGACAGTTAGACCAGAAAGAAATTAAGAGAGTTAGTCAAAAGGGGTACAGCCCTTTTGAAATAAGACACAACTTTTCCAGGAGGATAAAGATCATATCCACTTAAGGGAAAACGCTTTGGTGGGCCTAAAAGCAGCCATCCAAATGGAAAGCGTTTAAGCTCAAGACTTACCCACCCCCAAAATACCGACAATTTATCTTAAACCCCTAAACCTACCCGGCCGTCCCATGCCCACATGGGAGCAATTATGCTAGAATGAGTAATAAGAGGACACTTAAACCCTCTCCCCGCACACGTGTATATCGGAACGGACCCCCCACCGAACCTTAACGGCCCCAAAAAAAGAGGGCACTGCGAAAAAAATTAAATAACAAGAAAATCTCCCACACTTATACCGTTAACCCTACACTGGTGTGCCTAAAAGGAAAGACTAAAAGAAAAAGAAGGAACTCGGCAACCATAATAAGCCTCGCCTGTTTACCAAAAACATCGCCTCTTGAAAAACTAACATAAGAGGTCCTGCCTGCCCAGTGACTATATGTTTAACGGCCGCGGTACTTTGACCGTGCGAAGGTAGCGCAATCACTTGTCTTTTAAATGAAGACCTGTATGAATGGCACGACGAGGGCTTAACTGTCTCCTTTTTCCAGTCAATGAAATTGATCTTCCCGTGCAGAAGCGGGAATAATATCATAAGACGAGAAGACCCTGTGGAGCTTTAGACACTAAATCAGCCCTTGTCCAAAATCCTAATTAAAGGAATGAACACTAGAGTGAGACCTGATCCAATGTCTTCGGTTGGGGCGACCTTGGGGAAAGAAAAATCCCCCATGCGGAACAGAAATACTGTATTTCCAAAACTAAGAGAGACCACTCAAAGTATCAAAAATTTTGACCAACTATATGATCCGGCTTAACGCCGATCAACGGACCGAGTTACCCCAGGGATAACAGCGCAATCCTCTTTTAGAGCCCATATCGACAAGAGGGTTTACGACCTCGATGTTGGATCAGGACATCCTAATGGTGCAGCCGCTATTAAGGGTTCGTTTGTTCAACGATTAAAGTCCTACGTGATCTGAGTTCAGACCGGAGCAATCCAGGTCAGTTTCTATCTATGACATGAGCTTTTCTAGTACGAAAGGACCGAAAAGAAGAGGCCAATACCTAAGGCACGCCTCACCCCCACCTGATGAAAACAAATAAAACAGGCAAAAGGGCATATCCCTCTGCTTAAGATAATAGCATGTCGAGGTGGCAGAGCCCGGCCATTGCAAAAGACCTAAGCCCTTTCCACAGAGGTTCAAATCCTCTCCTCGACTATGTTCTCAACACTCATTACCCTTGTTTTAAACCCACTCATCCTCATTGTTTTCGTTCTACTAGCTGTGGCACTCCTGACCCTCGTAGAACGAAAAGTTTTAGGCTACATACAACTACGAAAAGGCCCTAATGTTGTAGGACCCTACGGCCTCCTACAACCCATTGCAGATGGACTAAAACTTTTCATAAAAGAACCTGTACGGCCATCAACATCATCCCCTGTCCTCTTCCTATTTATACCAATACTTGCCCTCACCCTAGCTCTTACACTTTGAACTCCTATACCATTACCCTTTCCTATAGCAGACTTAAACCTAGGAATTCTATTTATCTTAGCCATTTCCAGCTTAGCAGTCTACTCAATTCTAGGTTCCGGCTGAGCATCCAACTCCAAATACGCCCTCATCGGAGCCCTACGGGCTGTAGCCCAGACTATCTCCTATGAAGTAAGCTTAGGCCTTATCCTCCTAAACACTATTATCTTCACCGGAGGCTTCACCCTTCAAACATTCAGCGAAGCACAGGAAAGTACATGACTAATTTTACCCGCCTGACCTCTAGCTGCAATATGATACATCTCAACACTAGCAGAGACCAACCGAGCACCATTTGACCTCACCGAAGGTGAATCCGAACTCGTCTCAGGCTTTAACGTAGAATACGCCGGAGGCCCATTCGCATTATTCTTCCTAGCAGAATACGCCAACATCCTCCTAATAAATACACTTTCTGCAACCCTCTTCCTAGGGGCCTCCCTATTGCACTTCCTCCCAGGACTTACTTCAATTAATCTAATAACCAAAGCAACCGTCCTATCCGTCCTATTCCTGTGAGTTCGAGCCTCATACCCCCGATTCCGATATGACCAACTCATACACCTCATCTGAAAAAACTTTCTACCACTTACCCTAGCCCTAGTAATCTGACACCTATCGCTTCCAATTGCTTTTACTGGCCTTCCCCCCCAACTCTAACCCCGGAGCTGTGCCTGAAAGAAAGGGCCACTTTGATAGAGTGAATCATGAGGGTTAAAGTCCCTCCAACTCCTTAGAAAGAAGGGGCTCGAACCCTACCTGAAGAGATCAAAACTCTTAGTGCTTCCAATACACCACTTCCTAGTAAAATAAGCTAATTAAGCTTTTGGGCCCATGCCCCAAATATGTTGGTTAAAATCCTTCTTCTACTAATGAACCCTTACATCCTCTCCATCCTCCTATTTGGCCTAGGCCTAGGAACAATGACCACCTTTGCAAGCTCCCACTGACTACTTGCCTGAATAGGACTTGAGATTAATACCCTCGCCATCATTCCACTTATAGCTCAACACCATCACCCCCGAGCAGTAGAAGCAACCACAAAATACTTTCTAACCCAAGCAGCTGCCGCTGCCATGCTATTGTTTGCAAGTACTACAAATGCCTGACTAACAGGACAATGAGATATTCAACAAATAACCCACCCTCTACCCATTACAATAATCACCCTAGCCCTTGCATTAAAAGTAGGCCTTGCACCACTTCACGCCTGACTCCCAGAAGTCCTTCAAGGCCTAGACCTAACAACAGGACTAGTATTATCCACCTGACAAAAACTTGCCCCATTTTCCCTTCTCCTCCAAATTCAAACTCCAAACCCCACCATGCTAATTTTATTAGGCCTAGCATCCACCCTCGTAGGTGGCTGAGGAGGCTTAAACCAAACACAATTACGAAAAATCCTAGCCTACTCCTCAATCGCCCACCTAGGCTGAATGATTCTAGTAATACAATTCTCTCCTTCCCTGACACTCCTAGCCCTTATAACATACTTCATTATAACCTTCTCAGCATTCCTAGTATTAAAACTAAACAAAGCAACCAACATTAATACACTCGCCTCCTCCTGAGCAAAAATACCAGCAATTACAGCCCTCACCCCTATAATCCTCCTCTCATTAGGCGGACTCCCCCCACTCACCGGTTTCCTGCCTAAATGACTTATTCTCCAAGAACTCACTAAACAAGCCCTCCCCTTAACAGCCACCATCGCAGCCCTAACTGCCCTGCTCAGTTTATACTTCTATCTACGACTCTGCTACGCTATAACCCTTACAATATCACCAAACAACCTAACAGGTACAACCCCCTGACGACTTCCCTCTTCCCAACTGACACTCCCCCTAGCCATCACAACCTCAATAACAATCCTACTCCTACCCCTCACCCCCGCCGCAATGGCTCTAATAACCATCTAGAGGCTTAGGATAGCATTAAGACCAAGGGCCTTCAAAGCCCTAAGCGGGAGTGAAAATCTCCCAGCCCCTGACTTAAGGCCTGCAGGACACTAACCCACATCTTCTGTATGCAAAACAGACACTTTAATTAAGCTAAAGCCTTACTAGATAGGCAGGCCTCGATCCTACAAACTCTTAGTTAACAGCTAAGCGCTCAAACCAGCGAGCATCCATCTACCTTTCCCCCGCCTACCGGAAAAAGGCGGGGGAAAGCCCCGGCAGGTAACTAACCTACTTCTTCAGATTTGCAATCTGATATGTAAAACACCTCAAGGCTTTGGCAGGAAGAGGATTCAAACCTCTATCAATGGGGCTACAAACCACCGCTTAAACACTCAGCCATCCTACCTGTGGCAATCACACGTTGATTCTTTTCGACCAATCACAAAGATATCGGCACCCTTTATCTAATTTTCGGTGCTTGAGCTGGGATAGTAGGCACGGCCTTAAGCCTTCTTATTCGAGCAGAATTAAGCCAACCAGGCGCACTCTTAGGAGATGATCAAATTTATAACGTTATTGTTACCGCACATGCCTTCGTAATGATTTTCTTTATAGTAATACCAATTCTAATTGGAGGATTTGGAAACTGACTAGTGCCCCTCATGCTTGGCGCCCCCGATATAGCATTTCCTCGCATAAACAACATAAGCTTCTGACTTCTCCCTCCCTCTTTCCTTCTTCTGCTTGCCTCCTCAGGAGTTGAAGCCGGGGCAGGAACAGGCTGAACTGTTTACCCACCACTGTCTGGAAACCTAGCCCATGCAGGAGCATCAGTAGACTTAACTATCTTCTCTCTCCACCTAGCAGGTGTATCATCAATTCTGGGCGCAATCAACTTTATCACTACCATTATCAACATGAAACCCCCTGCCATCACACAGTATCAAACCCCCCTATTTGTTTGAGCTGTTCTAATTACTGCTGTTCTTCTTCTCCTTTCCCTTCCAGTTTTAGCTGCCGGTATTACTATGCTCTTAACGGACCGAAATCTAAATACTACCTTCTTTGACCCGGCAGGAGGAGGAGATCCAATTCTCTACCAACACCTTTTCTGATTCTTCGGACACCCAGAAGTATATATTCTAATCTTACCCGGGTTCGGAATGATCTCCCACATCGTAGCCTATTATTCTGGCAAAAAAGAACCATTCGGCTATATGGGCATGGTTTGAGCAATAATGGCCATTGGCCTACTGGGGTTTATTGTATGAGCCCATCATATGTTTACAGTTGGTATAGATGTAGACACCCGAGCCTATTTTACATCCGCCACTATGATTATTGCTATTCCAACGGGTGTTAAAGTATTTAGCTGACTGGCCACTCTCCACGGAGGAACAGTAAAATGAGACACTCCCCTACTATGAGCTCTTGGCTTTATTTTCTTATTTACAGTTGGAGGCTTGACAGGAATCGTTCTTGCCAACTCTTCCCTAGACATTGTCCTTCACGACACCTACTATGTAGTAGCCCACTTCCACTATGTTCTTTCCATAGGAGCTGTCTTTGCAATTGTCGCCGGCTTTGTCCACTGATTCCCCCTATTCTCTGGCTACACTCTCCACACAACATGAACTAAAATCCACTTTGGAGTAATATTCGTGGGGGTTAATCTTACCTTCTTCCCACAGCACTTCCTTGGGCTAGCTGGAATACCTCGACGATACTCTGACTACCCAGACGCTTACACCCTTTGAAATACAGTATCATCTATTGGATCCCTAGTCTCCCTTGTAGCCGTAATCATGTTCCTGTTCATTATCTGAGAAGCCTTCGCAGCCAAACGTGAAGTTCTCTGAGTTGAATTAACCTCAACTAACGTTGAATGACTCCACGGCTGCCCTCCCCCCTACCACACCTTTGAAGAACCTGCGTTTGTTCAAATCCAACAAACCTCACCAGAATATAAATAAGACCATCCCTGCCTAAGCACACCTACGAGAAAGGGAGGAGTCGAACCCCCATAAATCGGTTTCAAGCCGATCACATAACCGCTCTGCCACTTTCTTCATAAGACATTAGTTAAGTTGATATAACACTGCCTTGTCAAGGCGGAATTGTGGGTTAAACCCCCGCATGTCTTGAAATAAATGGCCCATCCCTCTCAATTAGGATTCCAAGACGCAGCTTCCCCTGTGATAGAAGAACTTCTTCACTTCCACGACCATGCCCTAATAATCGTGCTTCTAATTAGCACTTTAGTTCTTTACATCATTGTCGCCATAGTCACTACAAAATTAACTAACAAATATATTTTAGACTCCCAAGAAATCGAAATTATCTGAACAGTACTTCCCGCCCTCATCCTCATTCTTATTGCCCTCCCATCCCTACGTATCCTTTACCTAATAGATGAAATCAATGACCCCCACCTTACAATTAAAGCCATCGGACATCAATGATACTGAAGCTACGAATATACAGACTACGAAGAGCTAGGCTTTGACTCATATATAATTCCAACACAAGACCTTGCCAGCGGCCAATTCCGTCTCCTAGACACCGACCACCGAATGGTAGTCCCAATCGAATCCCCAATCCGAATGTTAATTTCTGCCGAAGACGTGCTTCATTCCTGAGCCGTCCCCTCTCTAGGTGTTAAAATAGACGCCGTTCCTGGCCGACTAAACCAAGCCGCCTTCATTGCATCCCGACCCGGCGTGTTCTATGGACAGTGCTCAGAAATCTGCGGGGCTAATCACAGTTTTATGCCCATTGTAGTAGAAGCTGTACCACTTGAACATTTTGAAAAATGATCCTCCTTAATACTTGAAGACGCCTCGCTAAGAAGCTAAATCGGGCATAGCGTTAGCCTTTTAAGCTAAAGACTGGTGGTCCCCAACCACCCTTAGCGAATATGCCCCAACTTAACCCCGCGCCCTGATTTGCCATTTTAGTCTTTTCCTGACTAGTTTTCCTAACTGTAATTCCACCAAAGGTCTTAGCCCATACTTTCCCAAACGAGCCAACCCATCAAAGCACCGAAAAACCCAAAACAGATTCCTGAACTTGACCGTGGCACTAAACTTCTTCGACCAATTTATGAGCCCCACACTTTTTGGGATCCCCCTAATTGCTCTAGCTCTAACCCTCCCCTGAATTTTATTCCCAAAACCATCATCCCGATGACTTAATAATCGAATATTAGCCCTTCAAAGCTGATTCATTAATGGGTTTGCTCAACAAATCTTCCAGCCTATTAACCTGGGAGGACACAAATGAGCTGCCCTGCTTACATCCCTCATAATTTTCCTAATCACCATTAACATGCTAGGCCTACTCCCCTATACATTTACTCCTACAACCCAACTCTCTATAAATATGGCATTTGCAGTTCCCCTTTGACTAGCAACTGTAATCATCGGCATACGAAACCAACCAACCCATGCTCTTGCCCACCTTCTGCCAGAAGGAACACCCACCCCTCTCATCCCTATCTTAATTATAATCGAAACTATTAGCCTATTTATTCGACCATTAGCCTTAGGTGTCCGACTTACAGCTAACCTTACAGCCGGCCACCTGCTTATCCAACTTATTGCCACTGCTGCTCTAGTATTATTACCCCTAATACCAACAGTAGCAATTTTAACAGGAGCACTTCTACTAATACTGACACTCCTAGAGGTTGCCGTAGCCATAATTCAAGCTTATGTCTTCGTACTCCTATTAAGCCTCTACTTACAAGAAAACGTCTAATGGCCCATCAAGCACACGCATACCACATAGTAGACCCAAGCCCCTGACCTCTTACAGGCGCAGTCGCCGCCCTATTATTAACCTCCGGACTAGCAATCTGAATGCATTTCCACACAATAACACTCATAGCCCTAGGTATAACACTTATACTCTTAACAATATACCAATGATGACGAGATATTATTCGAGAAGGCACATTCCAAGGCCACCACACACCCCCAGTCCAAAAAGGACTCCGTTATGGAATAATCCTATTCATCACCTCCGAAGTATTCTTTTTCCTTGGCTTCTTCTGAGCCTTCTATCATTCTAGCCTTGCACCAACCCCTGAACTAGGAGGATGCTGACCTCCCACAGGTATCACCACCCTGGATCCATTTGAAGTCCCCCTACTAAATACTGCCGTCCTTCTCGCCTCCGGCGTAACAGTAACCTGAGCCCACCATAGCATTATAGAAGGCCTCCGAAAACAAGCTATCCAATCCCTAACCCTCACCATCCTTCTTGGGTTCTACTTTACTTTCCTACAAGGCATAGAATATTATGAAGCCCCATTCACAATTGCAGACGGGGTTTACGGATCAACTTTCTTTGTTGCAACCGGATTCCACGGCCTCCACGTCATTATTGGTTCCACCTTCCTAGCCGTCTGCCTACTACGACAAGTACAATACCACTTCACCTCTGAACACCACTTTGGGTTTGAAGCCGCTGCCTGATACTGACACTTCGTAGACGTAGTCTGACTCTTCCTATATATCTCAATCTACTGATGAGGCTCATAATCTTTTTAGTATTAAAGCTAGTACATGTGACTTCCAATCACCTAGTCTTGGTTAAAACCCAAGGAAAGATAATGAACTTAGTTACAACCGTCATTTTGATCGCCATTGCACTTTCTACTATCCTGGCCATTGTATCCTTTTGACTCCCACAAATAACCCCAGACCACGAAAAACTATCCCCATATGAGTGCGGATTTGATCCCCTGGGCTCAGCTCGCCTGCCCTTTTCCATACGATTTTTCCTAGTTGCCATCCTATTTCTTCTCTTCGACCTAGAAATTGCCCTCCTCCTCCCCCTTCCTTGAGGAGACCAATTATCCTCTCCCCTACTAACATTTACATGAGCATCCGCCATTCTTGTTCTACTTACCCTCGGCCTTATCTATGAATGACTTCAAGGCGGATTAGAATGAGCTGAATAGACAGTTAGTTTAAAAAAAACCTTTGATTTCGGCTCAAAAACTTGTGGTTAAAGCCCATAACTGTTTAATGACTCCCACTCACTTTGCTTTTTCATCAGCCTTCACCCTAGGCCTCGCAGGCCTAGCATTCCACCGAACACACCTGCTTTCCGCCCTATTATGCCTAGAAGGAATAATACTATCCCTCTTTATCGCCCTCTCCCTATGAACACTTCACCTAGACTCCACAAACTTCTCAGCCTCTCCTATAATTCTATTAGCTTTCTCAGCCTGTGAAGCCAGTGCAGGACTAGCCCTTCTAGTTGCTACCGCACGCACACATGGTACTGACCGCCTCCAAAACCTTAATCTTCTACAATGCTAAAAATTCTCCTACCAACTATTATGCTTATTCCAACAACCTGACTCTCTCCCGCCAAACGACTCTGAACCACAACCCTTGCCTACAGCTTAATCATTGCCCTAGCCAGCCTAGCCTGATTTAATACTCCAACAGAAACGGGCTGATCCTGTATGAATTTATACATAGCAACCGACCCCCTATCAACCCCATTACTAGCCCTCACCTGCTGACTCCTCCCTCTAATAATCCTTGCAAGCCAAAACCACACCTCCTCCGAACCTATCGGACGACAACGAATATACATCACCCTTCTCACATCCTTACAAATCTTCCTTATTCTAGCCTTCAGCGCTACCGAAGTAATTATATTTTATGTTATATTTGAAGCCACCCTTATTCCAACTCTAATTATTATTACCCGCTGAGGAAATCAAACTGAACGACTTAATGCAGGAACCTACTTCCTGTTCTACACACTAGCAGGTTCCCTTCCCCTCCTAGTAGCACTTCTACTCCTTCAAAATAGCACTGGAACCCTATCTCTCCTCACCCTCCAATATGCCCCTGCAATAGAACTCTCCTCCTACGCCGATAAGTTCTGATGAGCCGGCTGCTTACTAGCATTCCTAGTTAAAATGCCACTTTACGGAGCCCACCTCTGACTACCCAAAGCCCACGTCGAAGCCCCCATTGCAGGCTCCATAATTCTTGCTGCCGTACTACTTAAACTAGGAGGCTACGGCATAATACGCATAATAATCATTTTAGAGCCACTAACCAAAGAACTCAGCTACCCATTCATTATCTTTGCACTATGAGGCGTCATCATAACCGGGTCTATTTGCCTACGCCAAACAGACCTTAAGTCCCTAATTGCTTACTCCTCAGTAAGCCATATGGGCCTAGTTGCAGCAGGCATTCTCATCCAAACCCCATGAGGCTTTACCGGAGCCCTAATCCTTATAATCGCACACGGACTCACATCCTCCGCACTTTTCTGCCTAGCAAACACTAACTACGAGCGGACCCACAGCCGAACCATAGTTCTTGCCCGAGGCCTCCAAATAGTACTCCCCCTTATAGCTGCATGATGGTTCATTGCCAGCCTTGCTAATTTAGCTCTCCCCCCTCTCCCCAACCTAATAGGAGAACTAATAATTATTACCTCTCTATTTAACTGATCCTGATGAACACTCGCACTCACAGGAGCAGGAACACTAATCACCGCCGGATATTCCCTTTACATATTCCTAATAACCCAACGAGGACCCCTCCCTGCCCATATTATGGCCATTTACCCAACACACTCCCGAGAACATCTACTCATCATCCTTCACCTCCTCCCCCTCATCCTATTAATCCTCAAACCAGAGCTGGTTTGAGGCTGATCCGCCTGTAGATTTAGTTTAACGAAAACATTAGATTGTGATTCTAAAGACAGAGGTTAAAGCCCTCTAATCCACCGAGAGAGGCTCGCCAGCAACAAAAACTGCTAATTTTTCGTTACCTTGGTTGAACTCCAAGGCTCACTCGCCCTATCAAAGCTCCTAAAGGATAACAGCTCATCCGTTGGTCTTAGGAACCAAAAACTCTTGGTGCAAATCCAAGTAGCAGCTATGTTAAACAACCCTGCCACAACAACCATGATCCTAGCTTCCCCCCTCTATATAACATCCTGCATAATCCTAGTATTCTTCGCCCTTTCCTACCCAATCTTTACCTCCCTATCCCCTAAACCCTTAAAAAACGACTGAGCCACTACCCACGTGAAAAAAGCAGTAAAATTGGCCTTCTTCATTAGCCTCCTACCACTTTTCCTTTTTCTAAACCATGGCACAGAAACAATTTTAACTGACTGAAAATGAATAAGCACAGACACTTTTAACCTTTACATCAGCCTCAAATTTGACTTCTTCTCAACAATCTTCACCCCAATTGCCCTATTCGTGACATGGTCCATTCTAGAGTTTGCCTCATGATACATACATGCAGACCCCAATATAAATCGTTTCTTCAAATACCTATTAATCTTCCTCATCGCCATAATTATTCTAGTAACCGCAAATAACATATTCCAACTTTTCCTTGGCTGAGAAGGAGTCGGAATCATGTCATTCCTTCTCATCGGGTGATGATACGGCCGAGCAGACGCTAATACAGCAGCCCTACAAGCAGTCCTTTATAACCGAGTTGGAGATATCGGACTAATCTTCGCAATAGCATGATTCGCCACCAACCTAAACTCATGAGATCTACAACAAGTATTTACTGCCTCTAAAGACATAGACCTAACATTTCCCCTTTTAGGACTAATCATTGCCGCTACCGGCAAGTCAGCCCAATTCGGTCTCCACCCCTGACTCCCCTCCGCCATAGAAGGCCCCACCCCCGTCTCTGCTCTACTACATTCAAGCACAATGGTTGTTGCAGGCATCTTCCTTCTTGTCCGAATAAGCCCTTTATTAGAAAACAACCCAACAGCCCTCACTACCTGCCTATGCCTTGGCGCACTAACCACCCTATTTACTGCAACTTGTGCTTTAACCCAAAATGATATCAAAAAAATTGTTGCATTCTCAACATCTAGCCAGCTAGGCCTAATAATAGTAACAATTGGCTTAAACCAACCCCAACTTGCTTTTCTACATATCTGCACCCACGCCTTTTTCAAAGCCATACTATTCCTCTGCTCCGGCTCCATTATTCACAGCCTAAACGATGAACAGGACATCCGAAAAATAGGCGGAATAAACCACCTCACACCATTTACATCATCCTGCCTTACCCTAGGCAGCCTTGCCCTCACAGGCACCCCCTTCTTAGCCGGTTTCTTCTCCAAAGATGCCATTATTGAAGCACTAAACACCTCTTACCTTAACGCCTGAGCCCTAGTACTAACCCTACTAGCCACCTCTTTCACAGCTGTATATAGCCTACGAATCGTATTCTTCGTCTCCATAGGAAACCCTCGATTTACTCCTCTCTCCCCCATTAATGAGAACAATCCAACAGTAATTAATCCTATCAAACGACTAGCTTGAGGCAGCATCATCGCTGGCCTACTAATTACATCCAACATACTTCCAATAAAAACACCAGTCATATCTATACCCCCCATCCTCAAACTAGCAGCCCTCATTGTGACCCTCCTAGGAGTTCTAACTGCTATTGAACTAACCTCATTAACTAATAAACAATTCAAAATCACCCCTAACCTAACCACACACCACTTCTCCAATATACTAGGCTTTTTCCCAGCTATCATCCACCGACTTACCCCTAAACTAAACCTAATCTTAGGACAAACCATCGCTACCCAAACTGTAGATCAAACATGACTAGAAAAAACAGGCCCTAAAGCAATTGTTTCCCTCAATGAGCCACTAATCGAAACTACCAACAACATCCAACAAGGTATAATTAAAACCTACCTCTCCCTATTCTTCTTCACCCTTACCTTAGCATTACTTTTACTACTTATTAGACAGCCCGAAGCGCCCCTCGACTTAAACCCCGAGTCAACTCCAACACCACAAACAAAGTTAAAAGCAACACTCACGCCCCTATAATCAGTACTCCCCCTCCTATCGAATACATTAGAGCCACCCCTGCCATATCACCACGAAATAACGAAAACTCCCCAAACTCATCCGCTGACGTCCAAGACCCCTCATATCATTCCTGTCAAAAAAAGACTGAGACCATAACTGCCCCTAACACGTACGCTAACATCACCCCCAACACAGGCCAACTCCCCCACCCCTCAGGATAAGGCTCAGCAGCAAGCGCCGCCGAATATGCAAATACAACTAACATCCCCCCCAAATAAATCAAAAACAAAACCAAAGACAAAAAAGATCCACCATGCCCTACCAACACCCCACAACCTGCTCCAGCAACCACTACCAAGCCTAAGGCCGCAAAATAAGGAGAAGGATTAGAAGCAACCGCTGCTAATCCCAAAACTAAACAAAACAAAAATAAAAAAAATACGTAAACCATAAGTTCCTACCAGGATTTTAACCAGGACCAGTGACTTGAAAAACCACCGTTGTTATTCAACTACAAGAACCAATGGCCAACCTACGAAAAACCCACCCCCTACTTAAAATTGCCAACGACGCCCTAGTCGACCTCCCAGCCCCTGCCAACATTTCAGTATGATGAAACTTTGGCTCCCTACTTGGACTTTGCCTAGCCGCCCAAATCCTAACAGGACTCTTTCTAGCCATGCATTATACATCAGACATTGCCACAGCCTTTTCTTCCGTCGCCCACATTTGCCGTGACGTAAATTATGGATGACTAATCCGAAACATGCACGCCAACGGCGCATCATTCTTCTTTATTTGCATTTACCTCCACATCGGACGAGGACTATACTATGGTTCCTACCTATACAAGGAAACATGAAACATTGGAGTAATTCTTCTACTACTAGTTATAATAACTGCCTTTGTTGGGTATGTCCTCCCATGAGGCCAAATGTCATTCTGAGGGGCCACTGTCATTACAAATCTCCTATCAGCCTTCCCATACGTAGGAAACTCCTTAGTACAATGAATCTGAGGCGGCTTCTCTGTAGACAACGCTACACTCACCCGATTCTTTGCTTTCCATTTCCTATTTCCTTTTGTCATTGTGGCAATGACATTAGTACATCTCATTTTCCTACACGAAACTGGATCCAACAATCCAACAGGCCTTAACTCAGACGCAGACAAAATCTCCTTCCACCCATATTTCTCATATAAAGACCTGCTAGGCTTCGCAGCCCTACTCATTGCCCTCATCTCCCTAGCACTATTTTCCCCCAACCTCCTCGGTGACCCCGACAACTTCACCCCCGCAAACCCTATAGTAACTCCACCCCATATTAAACCAGAATGGTATTTCCTATTCGCCTACGCCATCCTACGATCTATTCCTAACAAACTAGGAGGGGTCCTGGCCCTATTTGCCTCAATCCTAGTACTTATACTAGTTCCAATCCTACACACATCTAAACAACGAAGTCTGACCTTCCGACCATTTACACAATTCCTCTTCTGACTCCTAATTGCAGATGTAATGATTCTCACCTGAATCGGAGGAATACCAGTAGAACACCCCTTTATTATTATTGGCCAAATCGCATCCCTCCTCTACTTCTCCCTCTTCCTCCTACTCGTCCCTGCAGTGGGTTGAATCGAGAATAAAATTCTAGAATGACGATGCAATAGTAGCTCAGTTCCAGAGCGCCGGTCTTGTAAGCCGGATGTCGAAGGTTAAAGTCCTTCCTACTGCTGTCAAAAAAGGGGGATTTTAACCCCCGCCCCTAACTCCCAAAGCTAGGATTCTAAATTAAACTATTTTTTGCATGTGCATATATGTATTATCACCATTAATATTATATTAACCATATCAGGAGTACTAAATACATTACTGCTTAATCAACATAATATGGTTTAACCCATTAATACATCAACATAAACCGATAAAAATGACATAAGCATAAATACCTAAGAACTTACTGAAAATGAAATACCAATTAACGAAATTTAAGTCCTAACAAAACAATCATTGTCAAATATATACCAAGTATTCAACACCTTATGGATATTCAAATATTTAATGTAGTAAGAACCGACCATCAGTTGATTTCTTAATGCACACGGTTATTGATGGTCAGGGACAAAAATTGTGGGGGTAGCACAGAATGAACTATTCCTGGCATTTGGTTCCTATTTCAGGGCCATTAATTGATATATTCCCCACTCTTTCCTTGACGCTTGCATAAGTTAATGGCGGTAACCATACGACTCGTTACCCACCATGCCGGGCGTTATTTCCAGAGTGTCAGGGGTTCCTCTTTTCTTTTCCTTTTCACTTGGCATTTCAGAGTGCAAATACAACAGTAAAATAAGGGAGAACACACACCATGGACCCCAGAATAATGTTGAATGATAATAAGATTTTACTTGTAAATTGCATAACTGATATCAAGAGCATAATATTAACGAAGACTCCCCCTAAAATATCTAAGACACCCCCGGCTTTTACGCGTTAAACCCCCCCCTTACCCCCCAAAACTCGTGAGATCCTTAATATACCTGTAAACCCCCCGGAAACAGGATAGAACCCCAAGAATTATATTAAATACCAAAAACTTACTTATTTATATTATTACAATATTTAATATGCTAGCGTAGCTTAACTAGAGCATACACAATGTCCTCTACCAAAAACTTACTTATTTATATTATTACAATATTTAATATGCTAGCGTAGCTTAACTAGAGCATACACAATGTCCTCTACCAAAAACTTACTTATTTATATTATTACAATATTTAATATGCTAGCGTAGCTTAACTAGAGCATACACAATGTCCTCTACCAAAAACTTACTTATTTATATTATTACAATATTTAATAT